AAAAAATTACGATATTAGATAGGTGTAAAAAAGGAAAGAGATCGAAAAGATCTTTATTCAAATAAAAAAAGAATTAGAATATTCAATATGTTAGGACGTGTGATTAAATATTAATATTAAATAAAAGAATTAAATATAAAATAAAAAAAGGGCGAAGGATTCCCATTTCAGTTGTTTTATTCAACGATTGACCAAACGAAAATAGTAATACAATAAATAACAAATTGTATGAACTTAGATCAATCAAATAATAATATTTCTATGCAATGATTTGGACTAACCAATTTGTCCATTTAGATTGGATACATTGGAATAATGATAAAGAAAAAAAAAGAATTTACACAAAAACCTAATTCATAAAAAATGGGTTGGTTTGGAGAGGGTAGGTATATGTAATTGAATGGCTATAAACTATAAATAAGTCAACTCTTGTAGATATTTCGATAATTGATTCTCGAATCCGATTGAATCTAAGATGAATGCTTGGTTTACGTTATGGAAGAAAGACACGTATATGTGATATTAGATATTGACTGATTCTATATGAACTAAAGAGATATTTTATTTGCCACCCGCCTCCTATGAATTTTGGCAGGGATTCTAATAACAATAGAAGCCCTTCCCTTTCCGTCTCCTTGTGACTGTGAATTGACTAAATAAATAGATGAAATTTAGAAAAGGGTGGACGAAAATAAGAGTTCGGAACCAAGAAATGGAAGATCAAAAGTCGTCTGGATTCACAAAGACTCTGTGGATAGAAACAGAAACTAAAAAAAATAGCTTGAATTATTCACTAATACTATTACTTCATAATTTAACTCGAAGTTCTTAGTTACTTCGAAATGCTAGCGACGGAATTATTAAGTCATAATTCGTTGGTTGATTGTATCATTAACCATTTCTTTTTTTGGTACGAGGGAACTTATCATGAATCCACTGATTTCTGCCGCTTCCGTTATTGCTGCTGGGTTGGCTGTAGGGCTTGCTTCTATTGGGCCCGGAGTTGGGCAAGGGACTGCTGCGGGTCAAGCTGTAGAGGGTATCGCGAGACAGCCTGAGGCAGAGGGAAAAATACGAGGTACTCTATTGCTTAGTCTAGCTTTTATGGAAGCTTTAACAATTTATGGACTGGTTGTAGCATTAGCGCTTTTGTTTGCGAATCCTTTTGTTTAATATGAAAAATCCCTATTTTTTTGCCTTGAACTAATTCTTTCCTTTTTCTAATTCTATTAAGATTTCACTCCTACACTTACTTATTCGTTGACAAAATAACCTGTGGGAAGGTTTGATTTGTGGATGAGAGATTAGTATACCCATTCCCTTTCATCCTTCCCCTTCGGAGTCCAGGGGAAACTAAGGATTGCCACAAGGGGGATAGTTCACATAAATCAAATACTTTTTTTAATTTAAAATAGGAAATAAATCGAAGTGATACAAAAAGAACTCTATTCGATTTTTTAGTCTATCTATTTAGTCTATAGGAGATCATATGAAAAATGTAACCGATTCTTTTGTTTCTTTGGGCTATTGGCCATCTGCCGGGAGTTTCGGGTTTAATACCGATATTTTTTCAACAAATCTAATAAATCTAAGTGTAGTGCTTGGTGTATTGATCTTTTTTGGAAAGGGAGTGTGTGCGGGTTGTTTATTTCAAGAATATGTTGGATCCACCCAGCTGTACCTTTTTCGTTATAACTAGAAAGGTGCACGATCTCACGAATGACTTCGGAATAAATTAAGAGATTATGGATAAGAACCATAGCATTTCGTGATTCATTGGTAATTTTTTTTTTTGATTCTCTATCAACCAATAATGTGTGGCCATTAATATGAATATGGTTAAAGCAAACTGTTTGAAGTCTAGACGCGGCGCGGTACTCTTTCACCCTCTATGTTAATCTATGTTAATATGGAGATGGTTCAAAATGAATATTTTATGGATAGAGAACACTCCTATTCATAAATCATAAAATGGTTTTGAACCCTTATTGTTATTGTAAAAATGGGTATTTCCCCCTTTTATCCAATGCTGAATCGACGACCTATGTAGAAATAAGAAGAGTTTTTTGGATTTGAAGAAAAAAAAGAAACAACTTTGTTGACAATTACATATTTTTGTCAGAAGAGTCCTCTGAATATTTTGATTTGGCATTTGTTTATATATTTTTTTGCATATGAAAATATGAACAAACAAAGATGAAAATATGAACAAACAAAGAAGAGAGGATAGGCTCATTACATTTATAAAAAGATATTAGAATTTTTCTTAAGTAATTGAGTAGGAGAGCCAAATGAGTCGAAAGATTCATGTTTGGTTCGGGAAGGGATTATGGAAGCTTTGGAATAAATGTAAAGATAATCCACTTTCATTAAGCGATTTATTAGATAATCGAAAACGGAGAATCTTGAATACTATTAGAAACTCAGAAGAACTCCGTGTAGGCGCCATTGAACAGCTGGAAAAAGCCCGGGCTCGCTTACGGAAAGTGGAAATGGAAGC